CGTGAGGGACTGTCCTTAACGGAATATATCATTTCTTGCTACGGAGCTCGTAAAGGAGTTGTGGATACTGCTGTACGAACATCGGATGCTGGATATCTTACACGCAGACTTGTTGAAGTAGTTCAACACATTGTTGTACGTAGAACAGATTGTGGCACCATCCGAGGAATTTCTGTGAGTCCCCGAAATGGGATGATGCCAGAAAGGATTTTTATCCAAACATTAATGGGTCGGGTATTAGCAGACGATATATATATAGGCCCGCGATGCGTTGGCATTCAAAACCAAGATATTGGTATTGGACTTATCAATCGCTTTATAACCTTTCAAACACAACCAATATCTATTCGGACCCCCTTTACTTGTAGGAGTACATCTTGGATCTGCCGATTATGTTATGGACGAAGTCCTACTCACGGCGATCTGGTCGAATTGGGAGAAGCTGTAGGTATTATTGCAGGTCAATCTATTGGGGAACCGGGCACTCAACTAACATTAAGAACTTTTCATACTGGCGGAGTATTCACAGGGGGTACTGCAGAACATATACGAGCTCCTTCTAATGGAAAAATAAAATTCAATGAGAATTGGGTTCATCCCACACGTACGCGTCATGGACATCCTGCCTTTTTATGTTATATAGACTTGTATGTAACTATTGAGAGTGAGGATATTCTACATAAGGTTACTATTCCACCAAAAAGTTTTCTTTTAGTTCAAAATGATCAATATGTAGAATCAGAACAAGTGATTGCTGAGATTCGTGCGGGAACATACACTTTCAATTTTAAAGAAAGGGTTCGAAAACATATTTATTCTGACTCAGAGGGAGAAATGCATTGGAGTACCGATGTGTACCATGCACCCGAATTTACATATAGTAATGTACATCTTTTACCAAAAACAAGTCATTTATGGGTATTATCAGGGGGTTGGTGTAGATCCCGTGTAAGTCCTTCACTCTATAAGGATCAAGATCAAATTAACGTTCATTCTCGTTCTGTCGAAGAAAGATCTATTTCTATCCTTTCAGTAAATAATGATCAAGTAAGACACAAATTTTTTAGTTCAAATCTTTTTGGTAAAAAAGAAAGCGGAATTCCTAATTATTCAGAACTTAATCGAATCATATGTACGGGTTATTGTAATCTTATATATCCTTGCATTTTCCAAGGGAATTGTGATTTATTGGCAAAGAAGCGAAGAAATAGATTCATCATTCAATTTGAATCACTTCAAGAACGAGAAAAAGAATTACTGCCCCGTTCTAGCATTTCGATTGAAATACCCATAAATGGTCTTTTTCGTAGAAATTGTATTCTTGCTTATTTCGATGATCCTCAATATAGAAGAAATAGTTTAGGAATTACTAAATATGGGACTATAGGGGTGCATTCAATCCTCAAAAAAGAAGATTTGATTAGAGTCAAAGAATTTAAGCCAAAATACCAAATAAAAGTAGATCCATTTTTTTTCATTCCCGAGGAAGTGCATATTTTACCTGAATCTTGTTCCATAATGGTACGGAACAATAGTCTCATTGGAGTAGATACACCAATCACTTTAAGTACAAGAAGCCGAGTAGGCGGATTGGTACGAGTGGAGAAAAAAAAAAAAAAGATTGAACTTAAAATATTTTCTGGAAATATAAATTTTCCTGGAGAGATGGATAAGATATCCCGACAAAGTGGTATCTTGATATCACCGGAAAGGGTAAAAAAAAATTCTAAGAAATTCAAAAAATTGAAAAATTGGATTTATGTACAATGGATCACACCTACCAAAAAAAAGTATTTTGTTTTGGTTCGACCTGTAATCATATATGAAATAGCAAACGGTATAAATTTAGTAACACTTTTCCCACAGGATTCCTTGCAAGAAAGGGATAATCTGGAACTTCAAGTTGTCAATTATATCCTTTATGGAAATGGTAAACCAATTCGGGGAATTTCTGGGACAAGTATTCAATTAGTTCGGACTTGTTTAGTGTTGAATTGGGACCAAGACAAAAAGAGTTCTTCTATCAAAGAAGCCCTTGCTTCCTTTGTTGAAGTAAGGACAAAAGGTCTGAGTTTGGTTCGAAATTTCCTAAGAATAGACTTAGTGAAATCCCATATTTCGTATATCAGAAAAAGGGAAGACCCCTCAGGTTCAGGATTGATCTTCAATAATGAGTCTAATTACACCAATAGCAATCCATTGGATTCTCTTTATTCCAAGGCAAGGGTTCAACAATCCCTTAGTCAAAATCAAGGAACTATTCGTACGTTGTTAAATATAAATCGGAATAAAGAACGGCAATCTTTGATAATTTTGTCAGCATCTAATTGTTTTCAAATGGATCCATTCAATGATGGAAAATATTATAATGTGATAAAAGAATCAATTAAAAAAGATTCTCTAATTGAAATTCGGAATTCATTAGGACCTTTAGGAGCAGTCCCTCAAATTTTAAATTTTTATTCCTTTTCTCAGTTAATAACTCATAATCAGATCTCGATAACTAACTATTTGGAACTTGACAATTTAAAACAGACTTTTGAAGTATTTAACTATTATTTAATGGATGAAAACGGGAGGATTTTAAATTCTGATCCGTGTAGTAACGTGGTTTTGAATACATTCAATTTGACTTGGTTTTTTCTCCATCATAATTATTATCATAATTGTTGTGATGAAACACTCACAAGAATTAGCCTTGGACAGTTTATTTGTGAAAATGTATGTATAGCCAAAAACGGACCACACCTAAAATCGGGTCAAATTTTAATTGTTCAGGTTGATTCTGTAGTAATAAGATTAGCTAAGCCTTATTTGGCCACTTCAGGAGCAACTGTTCATCTCCATTATGGAGAAATCATTTATGAAGGAGATACGTTAGTTACCTTTATATATGAAAAATCAAGATCTGGTGATATAACGCAGGGTCTTCCAAAAGTGGAACAAGTGTTAGAAGTGCGTTCGATTGATTCCATATCGATGAGCCTAGAAAAGAGAGTTGAGGGTTGGAACGAGCGTATAACAAGAATTCTTGGAATTCCTTGGGGATTTTTAATTGGTGCTGAACTCACTATAGTGCAAAGCCGTATTTCTTTAGTTAATAAGATACAAAAGGTTTATCGATCCCAGGGGGTGGAGATCCATAATAGACATATAGAAATTATTGTACGTCAAATAACATCAAAAGTTTTGGTTTCAGAAGACGGACTGTCTAATGTTTTTTTACCTGGAGAGCTAATTGGAGTCTTGCGAGCCGAACGAACGGGGCGTGCTTTGGAAGAACCGATCTATTACCGAGCTATATTATTGGGAATAACGAAAGCATCTCTAAATACGCAAAGTTTCATATCCGAAGCAAGTTTTCAAGAAACTGCTCGAGTTTTGGCAAAAGCCGCTCTCCGAGGTCGTATAGATTGGCTGAAAGGTCTGAAAGAGAATGTTGTCCTAGGAGGGATGATACCCGTTGGTACTGGATTCAAAGGATTAGCGCATCGCTCAAGACAACATAATAACATTCCTTTGGAAATGAAAAAGAAGAATTTATTCGAGGGGGAAATGAGAGATATTTTGTTCCACTACAGAGAATTATTCGATTTTTGCATTTCAAAGAATTTAAATGGTATATCAGAACAATCATTTCTAGGATTTTTCAATTTCTAAGAGCAGATTCATCCTGTTACCTATCTGCAGTCCTTTGGTTTGGTAATAATAATAAAAATAATAACGAATAGAAATAAATGAATAATGGCTTGGATCGTGTATCAACGGCCAATCCCCAGTAGAGGTAGAAGATAAGGTTTCATTGGAACAATTTTTTATTTCTATTTCAGGGTACCTCATCTCTTTTTTTTCTTAAAAAAAAAAGAGAGGAAGTGTGGGGAGAAATGACAAGAAGATATTGGAACATCCATTTGGAAGAGATGATGGAAGCAGGCGTTCATTTTGGTCATGGTACTAGGAAATGGAATCCTAGAATGGCACCTTATATCTCATCAAAGCGTAGAGGTATTCATATTATAAATCTTACTCGAACTGCTCGTTTTTTATCAGAAGCTTGTGATTTAGTTTTTGATGCAGCAAGTAGGGGAAAACAATTCTTAATTGTTGGTACCAAAAATAAAGCAGCTGATTCAGTAGTACGGGCTGCAATAAGGGCCCGGTGCCACTATGTTAATAAAAAGTGGCTCGGTGGTATGTTGACGAATTGGTCCACTACAGAAACTAGACTTCATAAGTTCAGGGACTTGAGAACGGAACAAAAGACGGAGGGGCTCAACCGTCTTCCGAAAAGAGATGCCGCTATGTTGAAGAGACAATTATCTCACTTACAAACATATCTGGGCGGGATTAAATATATGACAGGGTTGCCCGATATTGTAATAATCGTTGATCAGCAAGAAGAATACAGGGCTCTTGAAGAATGTATCACTTTAGGAATTCCAACGATTTGTTTAATTGATACAAATTGTGACCCAGATCTCGCAGATATTTCGATTCCAGCTAATGATGACGCTATAGCTTCAATTCGATTAATTCTTAACAAATTAGTATTTGCAATTTGTGAAGGCCATTCAAGCTCTATACGAAATCCTTGATTAATAATAAGATAAATCTATTTTTGTAGGACTTCCTAGATTTATTGAATTGGTTACTATTCCTGAATCGCACAAAAGAGATAAAAATAATTAGGGATATTGTAATAAGTTGGTATCAAAAAAATATACAACTCATCAAAATAATTTTTTTTTTAAGTTCTATTTCTTTCAGGGGGCAATATGAATGTTCTTTTATGTTCTATCAACACACTAAAGAGGTTATACGATATATCTGGTGTCGAAGTCGGCCAACATTTCTATTGGCAAATAGGAGGTTTCCAAGTCCATGCCCAAGTACTTATTACTTCTTGGGTTGTAATTGCTATCTTATTAGGTTCATCTATTATAGCTGTTCGGAATCCACAAACCATTCCTACTGACGGTCAGAATTTATTCGAATATGTCCTTGAATTCATTCGAGACGTGAGTAAAACCCAGATTGGAGAAGAATACGGTCAATGGGTTTCCTTTATTGGAACTATGTTTCTGTTTATTTTTGTTTCGAATTGGTCAGGGGCTCTTTTACCGTGGAAAATCATACAGTTACCTCATGGAGAGTTAGCCGCACCCACAAATGATATAAATACTACTGTTGCTTTAGCTTTACTCACATCAGTAGCATATTTTTATGCGGGTCTTACAAAAAAGGGATTAGGTTATTTCGGTAAATACATTCAACCAACTCCAATTCTTTTACCCATTAATATCTTAGAAGATTTCACAAAACCTTTATCACTTAGTTTTCGACTTTTCGGAAATATATTAGCTGATGAATTAGTAGTTGTTGTTCTTGTTTCTTTAGTACCTTTAGTAGTTCCTATACCTGTTATGTTCCTTGGATTATTTACAAGTGGTATTCAAGCTCTTATTTTTGCAACTTTAGCTGCAGCTTATATAGGTGAATCCATGGAGGGTCATCATTGATTAGTTTTAGAAATAGTTTAGCTCAAGGCAATATATACATGGCTCAAGATAATCTATTTAGGGAATAAAAATAGAAAAATAATATATAAATAAGTTTAAGGTAAGGTATAAATAAGGAAAATATATAAGATCTAGAGAGTAATAGGAAAAAAAAAAAGATTACGATATTAGTAGGCAAGGATTTACAAAAAAAGAGATGAAAAAAAATGTATTTGTTAGGGGAGTGTGGAGTCGAATTACTATAAGACAACACTTGTGTATGTTTCGAAGAATGGTTCTCGAATCCGATTGACTCTAAAATACGAATAATATGTTTACATTAGGTAAGAAACACAAGTATATGTGATATTAGGTATTAACTAGTTATATATGAACTAAAGATATGCTCTACTACTGGGAATTTAAATATGGATTCTAGTTGAAGTCCTTCCGTTTCGTCTGTAGTTGTGAATTGACTATTGACTGAATACCGAGATTCAATCAAGAAAAAAAAAATGGAAGAATGACAGGAGTATAGTATGGATTCACAAAAACTACGTGGATGGATAGGAACTCAAAAAAAAGATATTCAAATAGTTCTGATGATTCAATCATATTATTACTTCAATTCGGAGTTTTTAGTTACTTCGACTGTATAAATCTTAGCAATGGAATAATAAGTTATAATTCATTGGTTGATTGTATCATTAACCATTTCTTTATTTTGGTGTGAGGAGCTTATCATGAATCCACTTATTTCTGCCGCTTCCGTTATTGCTGCTGGGTTGGCCGTAGGGCTTGCTTCTATTGGGCCTGGGATTGGTCAAGGTACTGCTGCAGGCCAAGCTGTAGAAGGGATTGCGAGACAACCTGAGGCGGAGGGAAAAATACGAGGGACTTTATTGCTTAGTCTGGCTTTTATGGAAGCTTTAACCATTTATGGATTGGTTGTAGCATTAGCACTTTTATTTGCAAATCCTTTTGTTTAATTTGAATCCTAAAAAAAAAAAAACAAACACTATGTATTCTTTTTTATTTCTTTGAACTTTCTGTTCGTGCTTTTTCTAATTTTATGAACCTTTCACTTTTACAATTTTTTATTCGTTGGTACAATACCCTATGTATGGGGAGAGACTCATTTGTGGATGAGGAATTAGCATAGTGACTCTTTCCTCTTCTTAATTCAAGGTTCAATGGAACTCGTTTTAGAAATTGTTCCAACAAAGGAAAAGCATAAGTATGGTTCTTATTTTTTTTTTGGAAATTGTCAATTGAAAAATTATAAAGAGGAAGTAAAAAAGAAACATATAAATAAATAAAAAAAGGAGATAATATGAAAAATATAACCGATTCTTTCATTTTCTTGGGTTCCTGGCCATCCGCGGGGAGTTTCGGATTTAATACCGATATTTTAGCAACAAATCCAATAAATCTAAGTGTAGTGCTTGGTGTATTGATTTTTTTTGGAAAGGGAGTGTGTGCGAGTTGTTTATTTCAAGAATAGGTTGGATACAACCAACTGTACTTTTCTCGTTAAAACTACGAAAAAAAAAGTGCATCATCTCGCGAATTACTTATGACTAAATTCAAAAATCATATTGAAGAACCATAGCATTTCGTCATTCATTGGTAAATCCACTTTGATCCTCTACGAACCAATAATGGGGGACCATTAACATGGTTAAAGCTAAACCGTTTGTTTCAAGTCCGGGCACAGGATGGTACGCTTTCTACTATTATGTTAATATTTAACTACAGAATTTATTTTTTCGATATATAACACTCATGTCGATAAAATGATTTGAACCTTTCATTTTTTTTTTTTTGAAAAAAATGCCAAAAATTAGGATTCCCCCCTTTTTTTATCCAATGTTGAATCGATGACCTATGTATAAAGTAATAAAAATTCTTTGGATTTGAAGAAAAAAAGAAACAACTTTGCTGACAATTTATTGTTTGATCAGAAGAGTCCTCTGAATATTCCGGTCTTGGATTAGTGATC